ATCATTTGAAAATGAGTAGTTCAGATAGAATTGAACTTTTGATCGATCCGGGTACGTGGGATCCTATGGATGAATACATGGTTTCTCGGGATCCCATTGAATTTGATTTTGATTCGGAGGGGGAGGAGGAGGAGACTTATAAAGATCGTATTGATTTTTATCAAAGAGAAACAGGATTAACTGAAGCTGTTCAAACAGGCATAGGCCAACTAAACGGTATTCCCGTAGCAATTGGGGTTATGGATTTTCATTTTTTGGGGGGTAGTATGGGATCCGTAGTCGGGGAGAAAATCACCCGTTTGATTGAGCACGCTACCAACAAATTTTTACCTCTTATTATAGTGTGTGCTTCGGGGGGTGCGCGCATGCAAGAAGGAAGTTTGAGCTTGATGCAAATGGCTAAAATATCGTCTGCTTTATATGAGTATCAATTAAATAAAAGGTTATTTTATGTATCAATCCTTACATCTCCTACAACTGGTGGAGTAACAGCCAGTTTTGGTATGTTAGGGGATATTATCATTGTCGAACCCAATGCTTACGTTGCATTTGCGGGTAAAAGAGTCATTGAACAAACATTGAATCAAACAGTACCTGAAGGTTCACAAGAGGCTGAATATTTATTCGAGAAGGGTTTATTTGACTTAATTGTACCACGTCATCTTTTAAAAAGCGTTCTGAGTGAGTTATTTGAGCTCCACGCCCTTTTTCCTTTGAATCAAAATTCAAATCAAGTAGAGCGTTAAGTTCAATTATTTTATTTTGATTTGTAGCAAAGAACAAAGAAAGAAGGAGTGATTTTCTCGAAATCAAAGGAAAAAAGAGAGTTTCTTTGGGAACAGAAGATCTAATTGCAGAAAGCAACAAAAGTTGCGGATAACTCTTTTTTTTACCTATCCTATATTCTAATCCTGATTACGAATCAATAAACCTGAAGAGTGAATTCTTCCTTTCGTGAAATTAGAGAAACAAAATTTCTTCTTCTTAGGGGTCTAAATTTGATAATTCCAATATTGATAATAGAGTTTTCTAGCTTTCTCTATCGCCCGAAAAACCATTTTAGCTAATCCTGCGATAATCTGTAAGAAACTCTTTATATATCTATTTGAATTATTCAATTAGAAGACAAGAACAAAATACAAATAAATGAAGAGAAATAATAAGGTTGATTATCATATAGACTCATGTAGAAAGATGAAAAAGCCCATTTATTTAGTTCTACATTCTTTGCACTTATTCTACCTATTTCGTTTCGATTCCAAATTATATAATTCTATTACTATGAATTCTATTACTATATAATCTAAATAAGAAAATTATCTACGAACTCATAAGAATTCAAATTCTTCATTCTAATTATTACTTAATTACAAGATATCTTTATTTGATATTTCTATTTATTTTATAGAATAGATTTCTATTATAGAATAGATTTCTAGAAAGAATAACAGATACAAATAGTAAATCGGGGTACCCTTCTATGATGAACCTTCCCTCTATTTTTGTACCATTAGTAGGCCTAGTATTTCCGGCAATTGCAATGGCTTCTTTATTTCTTCATGTTCAAAACAATAAGATTGTTTAGATTCAACGGGATTCAATCTCATCCATTTTTTTTCAAAACTTGGACTTATATTGTATCATAACACGGATATCTAGTTAGTGAAATAGAGTCTAACGTGTGATTTCCGCCGAACATAAAGGAAAAGGTTCTTAAGGTTTGTGGAAACGTGATATATGGATATTTGAATTCTAGCAATTTGAAAATAGATCAGGATCGCCGGATGACTTAAAATTTAAAATGAAGTCGGCGGATCTATATGTAATATGTATATCGATACGGATAGTAGAATCGTATTGTATTAGGGGGTTCTTATTTTAGATCTAACCAAGTTGATGAATTACTCCTAAAGGTTCCCATCAAACTAGTGCTAGTTGATGAGAATGACTTCGGAAACAGCAAAGTTCAATTTTTCTGGGGTATTATCTAAATTCCAATAAAATAGAATCGGATCAAGTATGAGTTGGCGATCAGAACATATATGGATAGAACTTCTACCAGGGTCTCGAAAAATAAGTAATTTCTGCTGGGCTTTTATCCTTTTTTTAGGTTCATTAGGATTCTTATTAGTTGGAATTTCCAGTTATCTTGGTAGAAATTTGATATCGTTTTTTCCATCTCAGCAAATCATTTTTTTCCCACAAGGGATAGTCATGTCGTTCTACGGAATTGCGGGTCTCTTTATTAGCTCCTATTTATGGTGTACTATTTCTTGGAATGTAGGTAGTGGTTATGATCTATTCGATAGAAGGGAAGGAATAGTGTGTATTTTTCGGTGGGGATTTCCTGGAAGAAATCGTCGCATATTCCTCCGATTCCTTATAAAGGATATTCGGTCTGTTAGAATAGAAGTGAAAGAGGGGATTTATGCTCGTCGTGTCCTTTATATGGACATCCGAGGCCAGAGGGCCATTCCTTTGACTCGTACTGATGAGAATTTGACTCCAGGAGAGATTGAAAAAAAAGCTGCTGAATTGGCCTATTTCTTGCGCGTACCAATTGAAGTATTTTGAAAATAAGGAACTAAAAAATAAAAAACGCAAGACTACTTTTCAGATAGCAAACCCTTTCGTTTTCTTTTTTTAAGTTCAATATTTGTTGGAATTGATACTTTAGATTAGATCTAGCATATCTTGTCAATCATTTCTTTTTTGGCAGTTTATTTTTCTCCCTTCTTTTGTATTCTTTAATGATCAACAATTGGATTTCTTACTAAGAATAAGAATGATAACGAGCCAATTTCTGTTTTACCAGTCATTTTTTATCATCACAATATCTTTTCCTCTCAAGTATTCTATTCCTGACTATGGGTCATCAGTGAAATTTTTTCGAAAGAAAAGATTCTTAGCCTATTTCTTTCTGTATTCTTTCTAGATTCAAAGACTCACCAAGAAAATAGATTCATACCTTCGATAAAACTCATGAAAAAATGGCAAAAAAGAAAGCATTCACTCCTCTTTTCTATCTTTCATTTATAGTCTTTTTGCCCTGGTGGATTTCTTTCTCATTTAAGAAATGTTTGGAATCTTGGATTACTAATTGGTGGAATACTGGGCAATCCGAAATTTTCTTGAATATCATTCAAGAAAAGAGTATTCTAGAAAAATTCATAGAATTAGAAGAATTCGTCTTCTTGGACGAAATGATCAAAGAATACTCGGAGACACATCCACAAGAGTTTCGTATAGGAATCCATAAAGAAACAATCCAATTCATCAAGATACAAAATGAGGGTCATATCCATACGATTTTGCACTTCTCGACAAATCTCATCTGTTTTGTTATTCTAAGCGGTTATTCTATTTGGGGTAATGAAAACCTTGTTATTCTTAACTCTTGGTCTCGGGAATTCCTATATAACCTAAGCGACACAGTCAAAGTCTTTTCCATTCTTTTATTAACTGATTTATGTATCGGATTCCATTCACCACATGGTTGGGAATTAATGATTGGCTCTATCTATCAAGATTTTGGATTTGGTTATAATGATCAAATTCTATCTGGTCTTGTTTCCACCTTTCCAGTCATTCTCGATACAATTTTGAAATATTGGATTTTCCGTTATTTAAATCGTGTATCTCCGTCACTTGTAGTTATTTATCATTCAATGAATGACTGATAAAGGATCTATTGCACTGATATGAATCTAATCCAATTTGAATGTTTATTACTTATTACTTTGTAGTTGTAGATAAACAAAGCATTGAAAATCTTACTTATTATATATATAGCTTCATCCTATATTTTTTTATTCCAGTAAATAGCAGAATCGTGGATAGGGAACTATACTAGCGACCTACCCCATTTATTTTATTGTAAAAATTTTGGAATCAATGATTGGACCATGCAAACTAGAAATACTTTTTCTTGCATAAAGAAACAGATTACTCGATCTATTTCCGTATCGCTCATGATATATATCATAACTCGGACATCCATTGCAAGTGCATATCCCATTTTTGCGCAGCAGGGTTTTGAAAATCCACGAGAAGCAACTGGCCGTATTGTATGTGCCAATTGCCATTTAGCTAATAAGCCCGTGGATATTGAGGTACCACAAGCGGTACTTCCCGATACTGTATTTGAAGCAGTTGTTCGAATCCCTTATGATATGCAACTGAAACAAGTTCTTTCTAATGGTAAAAAAGGGGGTTTGAATGTGGGGGCTGTTCTGATTTTACCGGAGGGTTTTGAATTAGCCCCTCCCGATCGTCTTTCTACCGAGATGAAAGAAAAGATAGGCAATTTGTCTTTTCAGAGCTATCGCCCCAATAAAAAAAATATTCTTGTGGTGGGCCCTGTCCCCGGTAAGAAATATAGTGAAATCACCTTTCCTATTCTTTCCCCGGACCCCGCTACTAAGAGGGATGCTCGCTTCTTAAAATATCCTATATACGTAGGCGGGAACAGGGGAAGAGGTCAGATTTATCCCGACGGGAGCAAGAGTAACAATACAGTTTATAATGCTACAGCAGCAGGTATAGTAAGCAAAATCATACGAAAAGAAAAAGGGGGGTATGAGATAACCATAACAGATGCATCGGATAGTCGTCAAGTGGTTGATATTATCCCTCCAGGACCAGAACTTCTTGTTTCAGAGGGTGAATCTATCAAATTTGATCAACCTTTAACGAGTAATCCTAATGTGGGCGGATTTGGTCAGGGAGACGCGGAAATAGTACTTCAAGATCCATTACGTGTCCAAGGACTTTTGTTCTTTTTGGCGTCTGTTATTTTGGCACAAATCTTTTTGGTTCTGAAAAAGAAACAGTTCGAGAAAGTTCAATTGGCCGAAATGAATTTCTAGACTCGCAGATTTAGCGACATCAAGTTCGTAAAAATGACCAAATTCTTGTTAGCGATTATGCATGATCAAAAAACTGAAATGATGAAAAACCTTTGGCTTATTTAGACTCTTCTTCCAAATTTATATACTCTT